TGGGCGTTCTTTTAATGGTTTCAGTACCTGCGGGATTATTAACAGTACCTTTTTTGGAGAATGTTAATAAATTTCAAAATCCATTTCGTCGTCCCGTAGCGACAACCGTCTTTTTGATTGGTACTGTAGTAGCCCTTTGGTTGGGTATTGGAGCAACACTACCTATTGATAAGTCCTTAACTTTAGGTCTTTTTTAAATCGATTCAACTGTGAAATAAAAAAAAGTATATTATGACGTGTGTATCTAGGGAATAGTCGCTTCAAAGTGAATTTTCCCTAGATACATCTATTCAATTAAATTTTGGACCTATTCGGAATATATGGATTGTGCTAAAGATTCAAGATTCAAAACGAATTTTTATCTGTTTAGACAAAACTTTAGAAAAAAAAAAAAAAAGAAAAAAAGTAAATAACTCATAAAAATTTATTCGAAATTCTTTTTTATTTCTAGAATGTTCAATATATGTTTGACATCTTCTATGCGAAAATGTTTCATTTTCATAAGATCTTCTTGACTGTTATTCAAAAGGTCCAATAATGTATGTATATTGGACCTTTTGAGGCAATTATAGACCCTGGGGAGCAATTCTGATTGGTCAATAAAAATATATTTCAATGCGATTTCTTTTTTATTTTTCCTTTGTTTAGCCAATCTATCATGATAAGTAAAGAGGGGTAAAGTCACTTTGTGTTGATTATTTTCTAAATGTAAGTTTTCTTCTTCTGCATGTAAAAAAGGAATAAATAAATTAATCAAATTCCGGGAGGCTTCATGAAGTGCTTCTTTAGGAGTTAAACTTCCATTTGTCCATATTTCGAGAAAAAGTATCTCTTGTTTTTCATTCCCATTCCCATTCACATAAGAATGAATACTATGATTCGCATTTCGAACAGGCATGAATACAGCATCTATAGGATAACTTCCGTCTTGAAAGTTATTTGGCGTTTTTATACGATATCCGCGATTCCTCTCGATTTGTAATTCAATACACAAATTAATTGGTTCTGTTAGGTTAGCTATATACTGTGTATTATCAACAATTTCCACAGAAGGTGGTAAGATAATGTCTTGAGCAGTTACATATCCAGGACCCTTGACACAAATAGACGCGTTACGAGTTCCATACAGATTACTTTTCAAGACAATTTCTTTCAAATTCATTAAAATTTCATGTACGGATTCTTGAATACCTACTATGGTAGAATATTCATGTGGTATTTTCTCAGATTTTGCGCGTGTGATACATGTACCTTCTATTTCTCCGAGCAAAGCTCTTCGCATTGCAATGCCTATTGTATCGGCTTGACCTTTCATAAGTGGGGCCAGAATAAAGCGTCCATAATAAAGACGCTTACTGTCTGCTCTTGATTCAACACACTTCCACTGTAGTGTCCGAGTAGATACTGTTACTTTCTCTCGAACCATAGTATATTATTTGATCAAATCATTGAATTATTTATTTCTCTTGAAATCTCTTCAATGTTTATTTTTACACACGTCTTTTTTTAGGAGGCCTACAGCCATTATGTGGCATAGGAGTTACATCCCGTATGAAACTTAATAGTATACCACTTCTACGAATAGCTCTTAATGCCGCATCTCTTCCGAGACCCGGGCCTTTTATCATAACTTCTGCTCGTTGCATACCTTGATCCACTACTGTCCGAATAGCATTTCCTGCTGCGGTTTGAGCGGCAAATGGTGTACCCCTTCTTGTACCCTTGAATCCACAAGCCCCGGCAGAGGACCAAGAAATTACTCGACCCCGTACATCTGTAACAGTCACAATGGTATTGTTGAAACTTGCTTGAACATGAATAACTCCCTTGGGGATTCTACGTGTATTCTTACGTGAACCAATACGTCTATTTCTACGCGAACCAATTTTTGGTATAGGTTTTGCCATATTTTATCATCTCATAAATATAAGTCAGAGATATATGGATATATCCATTTCATGTCAAAACAGATCCTTATTCTTTTTTTTTTTTTTACTTATTTATTTGTACATCTGTACATCGGGTCCTTTAGATTTCGAGAGTCTTTTTGTTTTAGAAAGATTATCCTTGTCTTTGTTTATGTCTCGGGTTAGAACAAATTACTATAATTCGTCCCCGCCTACGGATCAATCGACATTTTTCACAAATTTTACGAACGGAGGCCCTTATTTTCATATTTGTCATTCCTTTTTTTAATTCCGAATCTACTTATTGGAAGAAAATAAGTTTCTTGAAATTTTGAATTTCGAATTGTATCCTTACGAAAGAATGTTGAAATTGAAAAAACCGCCTAATCATTCAAGTCTTTGCTTTGGAGTCTCTAAATTATACGCCCTTTGGTTGAATCATAAGGACTTACCTCAATTTTTAGTCTATTTCCTGGTAGTATACGTATAAAACTACATGAAATCCTTTACGAAACAAAAACCAGAATAATTTTTTTGTTATCTAAACGAATCCGGAAGATACATACCATCGGTAAGTTGTTCAGTAATTAAACCCTCATGAATCCATTTTTGTTGTTTCATTCCAGGTAAAACCGCTTTGAAGTATCAACTAATGTAAGAGGGATAATATTATAAACTTGTCCTTTCTCTTTTTTCACAAATATGACCGTGTCGGCTATTAGAAAGATTACCATATATAACACAAAACTTCTCCGCCGATTCCTTCTAGTCGAGCCTTTCGGTCTGTCATTATACCTCGAGAAGTAGAAAGAATTACAACCCCCATTCCGCCTAAAATTCTAGGAATTCGTTGATAGTTAGAATATATTCGTAGACCGGGTCGACTGATCCGTTTTAAATTTAAAACAGTTCTATATGGTCCTTTCCTATTTCTTCTATGTCGTAGGGTTAAAACCAAAAAATATTTTTTGCTTTCTTGATGTTTTCTCACGTTTTCAATAAAACCCTCTTGTAAAAGGATTTTAACAATATTTTCAGTGATGTTAGTAGATGGTATTCGAACTGTTCTTTTTTTATTCATGTCAGCATTTCGTATAGAGGTTATTATGTCAGCAATAGTGTCTTTACTCATGATAAACTAAGATTTTTGTTTCCCCCGAATTTTGATATAATCAACATGCTCTTTTTCTTTTTTTCTGAATTTTTTAATATTTATGAATTATTAAAGATATATACGTGATAGATAAACAATTTACTAATTAATTAAATAAATTTAATCAATTTCATTCAAATACTATATTAAGGTCTTCCCCTATAATACTTCAGGTGCTAATGAAACTATTTTAGTGAAATTTAACTGTCTTAATTCCCGGGCGATCGCGCCGAAAATTCGGGTTCCTTTTGGATTTCCTTCTTGATCAATAACAACCGCAGCGTTGTCATCATATCGTATTATCATACCGTTGTCGCGTTTGAGTTCTTTACAAGTACGTACAATGACAGCTCGGACCACTTCTGATCTTTCTAGAGGTGTATTTGGTACTGCTTCCTTGATTACAGCAACAATAATGTCACCAATATGAGCATATCGTCGATTACTAGCTCCTATGATTCGAATACACATCAATTCTCGGGCCCCGCTGTTATCCGCTACATTCAAATGGGTTTGAGGTTGAATCATATCATTTTTTTTTTATCGGTTTTTTCTTTTTCAATGCAAAGGTATAAATAAAAAAAAAAAGAAATATTATTTGTTCAAAACAAAAAAAGAAACCTGCAATTGTTTTTTTTCATCCCAAAAACCCCTTTCGTTTGTTTCTACATTCCTATCCAGAAAGAATGAATTGAGTTCGTATAGGCATTTTAGATGCCGCTATTGAAATAGCCCTTCTAGCTATATTTTCTGCTACTCCGCTCATTTCATAAAGTATTCTACCGGGTTTAACGACAGCTACCCAATATTCGGGAGATCCTTTCCCCGAACCCATACGTGTTTCTGTAGGTCTTACTGTAACAGGTTTGTCTGGAAATATGCGTACCCATATTTTTCCACCGCGGCGTGCATTTCGTGTCATTGCTCGCCGCCCTGCTTCTATTTGTCTAGATGTGATCCAAGCGGGTTCAAGCGCTTGAAGAGCATATCTACCGAAGCAAATACGATTACCTCGATAAGATATTCCTTTCATTCTTCCTCTGTGTTGTTTACGGAATCTGGTTCTTTTGGGGTTATAGTTGATGGTTGTTTAGCAATTCCATCCATCTCTACTACAGAACCGGACACGAGAGTTTCTTCTCATCCAGCTCCTCGCGAATTAAACAATTAAAAATAATTAAACAAAAAAAATACACGGTTAATAATATATGGAATCGTGGGATTCTTTGAAATTTGATCTAATCGATTATAAATTATAAATTTTTTGTGTTTTAATATAGAATTTAACACGTATTCTATTTATAGATAATGTCGTTTTGGTAGAACGCTATAATGAATCTTTATTTTGTTTTTCCTTTTATTTCGAATCGACTAAAATTTAGAAATAAAAAAAAAATTCGCGGGCGAATATTTACTCTTTCAACATTCAGTTGTAAGATTAGTCTATGACATGACCTCTCAGAATAAATGAATAGGTTTCTGGTTCGTTCCGCCATCCTACTCAATGAATCATTAGGATTCGTTTTCAATAGAATCTTATGCATTCACAGGTTCTGTCGTTCCCACCACTTCTCGATTAATGATTAGGTCTGAATTTTACAACGGAGCCTCCAATTAAATTTATTCTTGAGTCAACCTTCTCAGTCTTTATTGGCTCGGGGCTCTTGATTTTTTGTTCTATGCACGGATTTGTCTAATTATGGATCAATCAGTATTGATGCTTTATTACATTCCCTTTATATGAGATGACTCATAGACCTTACATATTGGAATTATATATCATTAATATTCTTTTTCTATCTTTCTCTCACCCTTCCATTTATCTGTATACTTTATATTGCTTTACAACCCATAATCAGATTGTTTTTTTTTTTTTTTTATGTAAAAAAGATTTCAGTTGCTACAATGATATGACTTATATATCATATCTTGACTGGTTC